ATCGATTCTTATCAAAGAAGGACAGGTTTAACTGAAGCTGTTCAAACAGGCATAGGTCAACTAAATGGTATTCCCATAGCAATTGGGGTTATGGATTTTCAGTTCATGGGGGGTAGTATGGGATCTGTAGTAGGCGAGAAAATCACCCGTTTGATCGAGTATGCTACTAATCGATCTCTACCTGTCATTATTGTGTGTGCTTCTGGAGGAGCACGCATGCAAGAAGGAAGTTTGAGCTTGATGCAAATGGCTAAAATATCTTCTGCTTCATCTAATTATCAATCAAATAAAAAGTTATTCTATGTATCAATTCTTACATCTCCTACAACTGGTGGAGTAACTGCCAGTTTTGGTATGTTGGGAGATGTTATTATTGCTGAACCCAATGCCTACATTGCTTTTGCGGGTAAAAGAGTGATTGAACAAACATTGAATAAAACAGTACCTGACGGTTCACAAGCGGCTGAGTATTTATTCCATAAGGGCTTATTCGACCCAATCGTACCGCGTAATCTTTTAAAGGGTGTTCTGAGTGAGTTATTTCAGCTCCATGGTTTCTTTCCTTTGAATAAAAATTCAAAAAAAAAATATCGAAATAAAATGAAAATAAATATAGAATAGAAGCGATTTCTATGTCTACTATGTCTACCAAGAACTCCCATTTTTTACTAGGAATCCTTTTTTGTTGGATTGAATTAGTTTAGTTAGAGTCGCGAACTTATATTATAATAAACTCTTTAATTTTAATAAAAAACTTTCTATTTTATTAGAATTAGAAAGATAGATAGAAAGAATATAAGGATGGGAGAATAATAAAATTTCTTAAAGCGGAATATCATACATATTCGTGTAGAAAGATGAATAGGTACACTTCATTTAGTTCTCATTCCTTGCACTTATTAACTACTTAATATTATTTATAATAATTTATTTATAATAGTTTATAATAGATATACTTATCATAAGATATCTTTATAATAGGTACAAATATTAAATCGAGGTACCCATTCTATGACAGATCTTAACTTACCCTCTATTTTTGTCCCTTTAGTGGGTCTAGTATTTCCGGCGATTGCAATGGCTTCTTTATTTCTTCATGTCCAAAAAAATAAGATTGTCTAGATCCGACGGGACCAAATTTCATCAATTTATTTCAACACGGAATCATAATACAGATATTTATTTGGTACCGAAAATTGTTTAGTGTAATATGGTACGATATGTGACTTTTTCCGAACACAAATGAAAGAACTGTTATGCATGCGAATGCATGATATCCGCATAAATGCAGTTATATGCGGGCATATCTGGTTAAAAAGGCTCGGCGAATATTTTTATAATAGAAAGTCAATGTATCTAACCAATTACTCCTAATGGTTCATATCAGAATAGTGCTAGTTGATGAAAGTTACTTCGGCATCAAGAAGAAAAGTAAAGTCAAATTTTTTTCTCAATTCCAATCGAATGCAACGGGATCTAGTATAGTATGAACTGGCGATCAGAACATATATGGATAGAACTTATAACAGGGTCTCGAAAAGCAAGTAATTTTTGCTGGGCCTGTATCCTTTTTTTAGGTTCATTAGGATTCTTAGTGGTTGGAACTTCCAGTTATCTTGGTAGGAATCTGATACCCGGATTTCCATCTCAGCAAATCGTTTTTTTTCCACAAGGGATCGTGATGTCTTTCTATGGGATCGCGGGTCTATTCATTAGTTCCTATTTGTGGTGCACAATTTCATGGAATGTCGGTAGTGGTTATGACCGATTTGATAGAAAAAAAGGAATAATGTGTATTTTTCGTTGGGGATTCCCCGGAATAAATCGTCGCATCTTCCTTCGTTTCTTTATGAAGGATATCCAATCAATCAGAATGGAGGTTAAAGAGGGTCTTTTTCCTCGTCGTATTCTTTATATGGAAATCAGAGGCCAAGGAACCATTCCCTTGACTCGTACTGATGAGAATTTGACTCCACGAGAAATTGAGCAAAAAGCGGCGGAATTGGCCTGTTTCTTGCGCGTACCAATTGAAGTCTTTTGAAATGAACCGAACGAAGAATGAATGTTTTCTTCGCATAATGGAAGGAGCTTGCTAATTTCCTTTTTAATACAATTGAAGTTTCCTCAGAATATTCATTCGAGCAAAACATGTTAGATTCTGTTTCCTCGGTCCGTTGGCACAACAATCCGCATAGAATAAAACAAAAGTAGGAGAACGTATATGGAACAACTATAATAAATATAATAAACAATAAGAAGAAATTTTTTTCTATACCAAAACCGTTTTGTATGCGTATAGGGCCCAACTCAATTCTTTTATACTAGTAAAAAGTCTAATGAGTCTAATCTAAGTATGAATTCATCAAATATCCGAATATGTATTTCGTAATACAGAATTCATCTTTTTAGGTTAGGCCTCAGATTTTGAATTGATACTGTATTCCTGCGCTATGGTTAGACGGTACAACATTTCGAAAAAATTAATGGAATTGATCCGGGAGGGTTTTTCGTCTTGAAATCCGAATAATATTCGTTACTTCGAGTAGGTTTTTCGAGTATTTATCGAAAGGAACAAATGAAGATGAAATTCGTTCGAATTTGCCCAATCGAGATATCCCGAAATCCTAAACTAAAATACTATATATATATACTTAATATATATATTATTATATTATTTATTATTTTTATTTCATAAATTTTCTTTTTTTCATCCGAAAAGGGGCCTTTATTCTATTTCTATATTCCTTCTAGATCTAAGGACTAAATTATTATACAAAAATAGGAATAGAATAGATCCATAGGTTCGATACCTTGTTATAGGACTCGCGCTTTAGAGAAATATCAGATCAGATAGAGTTGACAAATGAAGCAGTTCATTACCAATTCACAGATAAAAAATGAAAAAAAAAAGAAAGCATTGACTTCCCTCCCATATCTTGCATCTATAGTATTTTTGCCCTGGTGGGTCTCTCTCTCATTTCAAAAAAGTCTGGAACCTTGGATTATTAATTGGTGGAATACTAGGCAATCCGAAACTTTTTTGAATGATATTCAAGAGAAAAATGTTCTAGAAAAATTCCTAGAATTAGAAGAACTCTTCTTGTTGGACGAAATGATAAAAGAATACCCGGAGACACATATACAAAAGTTTCGTATAGGAATACACAAGGAAACGATACAATTGGTCAAAACACACAATGAATATAATCTCCATATCATTTTGCATTTTTCGACAAATATAATCTGTTTCGCTATTCTAAGTGGTTATTTTATTCTGGGTAATGAAAAGCTTGTCATTCTTAATTCTTGGGTTCAGGAATTCTTCTATAACTTAAGTGACACAATAAAAGCTTTTTCGATTCTTTTAGTTACTGATTTATGGATCGGATTTCACTCGACCCACGGTTGGGAACTAATGATTGGTTCGATCTACAATGATTTTGGATTGGCTCATAACGATCAAATTATATCTGGTCTTGTTTCCACTTTTCCAGTTATTCTAGATACAATTGTGAAATATTGGATCTTCCGTTTTTTAAATCGCGTATCTCCTTCGCTCGTAGTCATTTATCATTCAATGAATGAATGAAGAACTTATTTGATCTCCTGATATCAATCCAAATTTTTCTTCGCGTATAAAGAAAGCATTTTACTTATTTTCTTTATACTTCTACCTCTTCAAGGTATTCGTCCTATTTTAGTAGAATTATTTCGGTACAATGGCAGACTCGCGGATAGGGAACTATACTAGCCACCTATCTAATTTATTGTAGAAATTCCTGGATCAATGATTGGATCATGCAAAATAGAAATACTTTTTCTTGGGTAAAGGAGCAGATGACTCGATCTATTTCTGTATCGATCATGATATATGTAATAACTCGAACATCTATTTCAAATGCGTATCCCATTTTTGCGCAGCAAGGTTATGAAAATCCACGAGAAGCAACTGGGCGAATTGTATGCGCCAATTGCCATTTAGCTAATAAGCCTGTGGATATTGAAGTTCCGCAAGCTGTACTTCCTGATACTGTATTTGAAGCAGTTGTTCGAATTCCTTATGATAAGCAACTGAAACAAGTTCTTGCTAATGGTAAAAAAGGGGCTTTGAATGTGGGGGCTGTTCTTATTTTACCCGAGGGATTCGAATTAGCCCCCCCCGATCGTATTTCTCCCGAGGTGAAAGAAAAGATAGGAAATCTGTCTTTTCAGAGTTATCGTCCCAATAAAAGAAATATTCTTGTGATAGGTCCTGTTCCAGGTCAGAAATATAGTGAAATCGTCTTTCCCATTCTTTCCCCCGACCCTGCTACGAAGAAAGATGTTCACTTCTTAAAATATCCCATATATGTAGGAGGGAACCGGGGAAGGGGTCAGATTTATCCTGATGGGAGCAAGAGTAACAATACGGTCTATAATGCTACATCCGCAGGTATAGTAAGCAGAATAGTACGTAAAGAAAAAGGAGGATATGAAATAACCATAGTTGATGCATCGGATGGACACCAAGTGGTTGATATTATACCTCCAGGACCAGAACTTCTTGTTTCAGAGGGTGAATCCATCAAGCTTGATCAACCATTAACAAGCAATCCTAATGTAGGGGGGTTTGGTCAGGGAGATGCAGAAATAGTGCTTCAAGATCCATTACGCGTCCAAGGCCTTTTGTTCTTCTTGGCATCTGTTATTTTGGCACAAATTTTTTTGGTTCTTAAAAAGAAACAGTTTGAAAAGGTTCAATTATTCGAAATGAATTTCTAGATCCAGAGATTCCTTACCATCAAGTTGGTAAAAAGCGCGGAATTCTTGTCAATCAATACAATTAAATATGTATGATCAAAAAATTCTGTAAATACCTCTGCTTGCTTTGTTTATACTGCTTTTTCGGGATGTATGGAATTCATTACTTCTATCCCATTCCTAGCACTAGATAATAGGCATATAAAAACAAAGGAAGAGGATACCAGACAAGGACGGGATAAATGAAAGGAACAGATACT